GGTTTTGCCATATTTTATCATCTCATAAATATAAGTCAGTGGTCTATGGATATATCCATTTTATGTCAAAATGGATCCTTTCTTTTTTTTTCCATCGGATCCTTTAGAGTGTTCTCGTTTAGAAAGATTATCCTTGTCTTTGTTTATGTCTTGGGTTGAAGCAAATTACTATAATTCGTCCCCGTCTACGTATCAGTCGACATTTTTCACAAATTTTACGAACAGAAGCTCTTATTTTCATATTTGTCATCCCTTAATTTTTGAATATACATACTTTTTTTGAAGAAACTAAGTTTCTTCAAATTTTTAAATCTTAAATTCTATTCCTACGAAAGGCGAAAGGGCTTTTAAAGTTGAAAGAAAAAATTGCCTAATCATTGAAATTTTTTTATGGAGTCTATAAATTAGACGTGCTCGGATCGAATTATAAGTACTTTGATACTATCTCGTGGTGGTAGTATACGTAAAAAAAATTATCTTGGCTAAAAGATAACCTAAAACCAGATCTTGATTATCTAAACGAACTTGGAACATATTATTGAAATTGAAAAAGTGATTCAGTAATTAAACTTTCCAAAATTTATTTTTGTTCTTTCATTCCATCGCAAATCCTCTTGAAGTATTAACTAATGTAAGAGGAATCGAGAGGAATGTTATTAGAAACCTATTCTTTAATCTCTTTTTTTTTTTAACAAATAAATAAGAAGTCTGGATCGAATTCGGATATTAAAAAGATTACCATATATAACACAAGATTTCTCCACCAATTCTTTCGAGTCGAGCTTCCCGGTCTGTCATTATACCTCGAGAAGTAGAAAGAATTACAATGCCCATTCCACCCAAAATTCTAGGAATTGTTTGATATTTAGAATAGATTCGTAAACCTGGTCGGCTGATCCGTTTTAAATTTAGACTAGTTCTATATGGTCCTTTCTTCTTCCTTCTATGGCGTAGGATTAAAACCAAAAATTTTTTGTTTCCTTCCTGATGTTTTCTTAAATTTTCAATAAAACCCTCTCGTAAGAGTATTTTAATAATGTTTTCGGTGATGTTAGTAGTTGCTATTCGAACGGTTCCTTTTCTATTCATGTCAGCATTTCGTATAGAGGTTATTATCTCAGCAATAGGATCCCTACCCATGATAAACTAAAATTATTATTTTTAGCTAGTTTTGATATAATCAACATACTCTTGGTTTTTGTTAATTAATTATTTTATTTAATCTCTCAATTTTCATTTTCTTATTATTTAATTAAAGGTATATGCGTGAAACACAATTTACTAATTAATTTGATTAATTTTATTTCGTTTTTATTCAACTCGTTTTTATTCAACTAATTAAAATACTATAACTATAATACTAAATACTATAACTATATCATGGTCTCCTCTTAATCTGAAATTTTCTATCTTATATCGTCTAATTTTTTATCTTATAAAACCTCAGGTGCTAATGAAACAATTTTAGTAAAATTTAATTGTCTCAATTCCCGGGCAATTGCACCAAAAATTCGAGTTCCTTTTGGATTTCCCTCTTGATCAATGACAACTGCAGCATTGTCATCGTATCTTATTATTATACCGTTATTACGTTTTAGTTCTTTACAAGTACGTACAATTACAGCTCTGATTACTTCTGATCTTTCTAGAGGTGAATTTGGCGCTGCTTCCTTGATCACAGCAACAATAACGTCACCGATATGACCATATCGGCGATTACTAGTCCCTATGATTCGAATACACATCAATTCTCGGGCTCCGCTGTTATCTGCTACATTCAAATGGGTCTGAGATTGGATCATATCATTTTTTTTTATTTAAATGCAAAGGAAAAAAAAGATATATTGTTTGTCCAAAACAAAAAAAGAAACTTCCACTTTTTTTTAGTATACAAAAGGTCTTTTTCCTTTGGTTCTATATTCCTATTTTGAAATAAGGAATTGAGTTCGTATAGGCATTTTTGATGCTGCTATTGAAATAGACTTTCTTGCGATATTTTCTGCTACTCCGCCCATTTCATAAAGTATTCTACCCGGTTTAACGACAGCTACCCAATATTCGGGAGATCCTTTCCCCGAACCCATCCGTGTTTCCGTAGGTCTTAAAGTAACGGGTTTGTCGGGAAATATACGTACCCATATTTTTCCACCGCGGCGTGCATTTCGTGTCATTGCTCGTCGTCCGGCTTCTATTTGTCGAGATGTAATCCAAGCGGATTCAAGTGCTTGAAGAGCATATCTTCCAAAACAAATACGATTTCCTCGAAAAGCTATTCCTTTCATTCTTCCTCTATGTTGTTTACGGAATCGGGTTCTTTTGGGGTTATAGTTGATGGTTCTTTCTCAATTCCATCTCTACTACAGAACCGGACATGATAATTTCTTCTCATCCAGCTCCTCGCGAATGAAATGATTTAAAAAAATATCCATGTCTTTTACGAATAAAATAATATATTAAATCATCGTATTCTTTGAGATTTCACTTAATTTAGTTAAATCTATTTATTTTAATTTATTTCTTACTTATTAGATCTATTTATTAGTATTAGAATCTTAGATTATTAGAATAGGATATTAGGTAGAATACAATATTTCTAGAATATAAATTTGTATCTAATATATATAAATTAGAATCTATATTCTATTTTAGAGTTCTACTAGTTCTAGATCTAATAGTTCTAGATAGAAATAGAAAAAATTATTCTAGTTATAGACATTAATTATAGCGAATTTTTTCTATTTTATTTTTTTATTTTCGATAATCTTGTTTTTCTTATTTGTTATAAGGTTGTAACAAATTTTTTTATATATTCGAATTAGGATATCAGATTGATCAAATTTAGCAATCAAAAAGAATATAAAAAAAATCTTCGCGGGCGAATATTTCCTCTTGCATATTTAGTCTTTCAATAGTTATTTTATTTTTAGAGGTAACCCATGATCTCTCATAATAATAATAAAATAAATCGATTGTCTTCTGGTTCCTTTCGCTATCCTCCCAATAAATCATTAAGATTTGTTTTCAGTAAAATCTTATGTATTTACAGGTTCCATCGTTCCCATCACTTCTCGATTAATGTTTAGGTCTTATTTTTCCAATGGAGCCTTTAATAAAAATAAATAAAATAAAAATTGTTCTTGAGTCAATCTTCTCAGTCTGGAGTGACTCAAAGCTCTTGATTTTTTGTTTTATCAACGGATTAGTTTAATTTTAAATCAATTGGTATGGATGCTTTACTACATTAGCTTTTATGTGATGACTCATAGACCTTACATATTGGAATTCTATATCATTGATATTCTTTTTCTTTCTTTCACCCTTCCACTTATCCGCATAATTTTCTATTTTTATTTTTAAAGCATAATCAGATTGGTTTTCTTTTGTTTGTGCAAAAAGGATTTTAATTGCTACAATGATATGACCAATATATCATATCTTGACTCTTTTTTTGTATCCAGATAATGCAAAGTGATGAGTTGGTTATTAGTTGTATACTTATTAGTTCATACTCTGGTCAGTCCGTTTTTTATCCGGACTCTAAAAAACCAACGAGTCACACACTAAGCATAGCAATTATATTACTCAATTTTTTTATTTTATTTAATTTTATTCAACCCTATATAAATAGAATTATAATAATTTGAAATAGCCATATCTAGTTAAATTATTAATATTAAATTAATATTTAAATTTAATAGTTAAAAGTTAATAGAATTAGAATTGTTTCTTTTTGTTTTGATTAAACAAAAAAAAGAATGAAAAAGTTTGTTCTTTTTTGTTTTCTTCTAGCAATGGATATAATGTAAAAACAAGTCAAGTAAGGGTTTATTATTTATTGTCTATAAATGTCCAAATTTTGATGCCTAATACCCCATAAATAGTTCTAACTGTATACGAGCAATAATCAATTTTAGCTCGAATGGTTTGCAGAGGAACCCTACCTTCTCGAATCCATTCGACTCGTGCAATTTCTTTTCCATCAAGACGTCCCGCAATTTGTACTTGAATTCCTTTTGTATCTGCCTGTTCAGTTAATTCAATAGCTTTTTTCATTGCTTTACGAAAAGAAACTCTATTCTTTAATTGTCCAGCTATAAATTCTGCAAGAATATTAGGGTTCCTATAAGGATTTGAAATTCTTGTGATAACAATATTGAGTTTTCGTTTTACACAATTAAGTTCTTTTTGTACATGTATCTGTAATTCTTCGATTCGTTTGGGTCTACTTTCTATTAATAATTTTGGGAATCCCATATATATTATGACCTGAATCACATCGATTCGTTTTTGAATCTCTATACGTGCAATTCCCTCAACCCCAGAAGATATTTTTGTATTTTTTTTTACAAAATTCTTGATAGAGTTTCTTATTTTTTGATCTTCTTGTAGACCCTCAGAGTAATTTTTTGGTTGTGCAAACCAAAGAGAATGATGACTTTGGGTTGTACCAAGTCTAAAACCAAGTGGATTTATTTTTTGTCCCATAATCCCCCACTATTTAACTATACATATTGTCAAATCTCATATACGTGTATTTTTTTTATCCATCTCTGGTTTTTTTTTTAAGAATATGTTAGATTCTTCCTACTTCTTTATATCCTATTCTTTATATAAAGATCTTCCGATTATTTAGCTCTTCATATTCTTTATATTCTTTATATAAAGATATATTTTTTAATACAATAGTTATATGACAAGTCGATTTTTTTATTAGATAACCCCGTCCCCGAGCCTGAGGTTTTAATTTTTTCACACTAGTACCGTCGTTAACCTCGGCTTTACTAATAATTAAATCGGATTCGTTGAAAGTCATATTGTGACTAGCGTTTGCTGCTGCCGAAGAAATCAATTTTAAAATGGGATAAGATGCTCGATAAGGCATGAGTTCAAGTATCATAATTGTTTCTTCGTAAGAACGTCCACGAATCTGATCAATTATTCTTCGTGCTTTGTTAGTGGACATACGTATATGTTGTCCTAAAGTATATACGTTTGTGTAT